CTCTTCCTGATAGCTTAAAGGTAGAGCATATGGCTGTTAACCATTAGGTTGTAGGTTCGAATCCTACTCAGGAAGTTCTTAACAGCTTGAGCAATTAACTCAAATGGTAGAGTATTTTGTTTACACCGAAAAGGTTAGTGGTTCAAATCCATTATTGCTCATTAATTATTAAGTCGGAGTGGGACCGGTGTTTGTAGCTTAATTTGGATAAAGCATTAAACTACGAATTTAAAGATTGAAAGTTCAATTCTTTCCAAACACAGTAATTTATAATTAAGAGTGCATAGCTTAGTTGGGAAAAGCAGTAAACTTTTAATTTATCGATTTTAGGTTCAAGTCCTAATGCACTCAAATTATGATTTCTAAACTTATTTATTTTTACTCTTTCGAATTATTATTTAGATTAATTTATATTTGTATTAGTTTCTTTTTATGTATAGGTATAGCAAGTTTTAATTCTTATTATTTAATTCTTTTTGAAGTTTATCCTTTTATTAAATTAGGTCTTAAGAAATTTATTATCACAAATGTTATGGATTTATTCAATACACTTTGATTGTTGATTATATCTAAATCTTTAATTTTTGTCTTACCTTATTGGTTATCCCATTTATATAGATTTAATAGCTCCGGTTGATATTTTTATCAATTGGAATTTTTTAAACAATCTCTGCTTTTTTCATTGCTTTTTTCGTTAACTTGCTTAGTTATGTTTAATTTAAGTTTTTTGCCCGTTATACTATCTTTACTAACAGCATGAAATTATGAAGAGAATAATTCATTTAATATACTTGTAGAGTTTCGCATTCTAAGTTATATAAGATGAGTCTTAATTTTTCAATATCTTGTCAGTTACGTGATTTTAATATTTTTTTTACTTATTTGACAATTTCAGTTGTTTATGAAACCAAGTTCATTTTACTTTTGGATAAAATCCTATCGAAAATTTTTTCTATTTGGCTTTATTTGTATTTTATTTGTATTGATACCTCCAGATGGATTAATGCAAGGATTGATAATGGGGCTATCCTTCTTGATTTTAGAAATAGTTTTTTTATTTGTTTGTTATAAATTATGTGCAAAAAAAGTTATTTAGATATGCCTACATTTAATCAACTATTAAAAAAACCACGTTGTAAGAAAAGACAGCAAATGAAATCTATAGCATTAGAAAAATGTCCTCAAAAAAAAGGCATCTGTTTGAAAGTTTTTACAATGAAGCCTAAAAAGCCCAATTCAGCTGATCGAAAAGTAGCAAAATTACAACTTATAGGTACAAAAAAGTTAATTGTGGGATATATTCCTGGGGAAGGCCATACTTTACAGGAGCATTCAATAATTTTAGTACGAGGTGGACGGGTAAAAGATCTTCCAGGTGTAAAATATCATATTATTAGGGGATCTTTAGATTTGATTGCGGTGAAGAACAGAAAAAAAAGCCGTTCCAAGTATGGAAGCAAAAAAAATTAGGCTCCTATCGTTTAAAGGTAGAAGACAATGCTTTTTCGTGGCATAAATGTGGGTTCAAATCCCACTGGGAGTATTTAAATTTTTGTAACGGGATAGAGTAAATATCGGTTAACTCATTAGACTCATGATCTAAAACTATAGGTTCAAATCCTATTCCCGTCTTAACTTTCTTTATACAAACGAATATACCTAAAATTATGCGAAAAATAAACTTAAAATTTAATAGCCTTAAAAATAAAAATCGAATTTTTCAGAAAAAGAGTATTAACCATATCCAATTACTACTTTTAAGGTATAAGTTATTTCATTTTTTTGTTTCAAAAGAAAAGATTATGCTAAACAAAAAAATTTTAGCCGAATTAGTACATATGGAAATGGGAGGAACTTTTAGTTTAACACAATGAAACCTTTATTTTTATTCATTGATGCATTGGGATAGTGAGAAAATAGATATTATAAGTTAAAGTTTAAAAAGAGTTTGATCCTGGCTCAGAATGAACGTTGATGATTGGCCTAACACATGCAAATTAAATAAATTTATTCAAAATTACAAATTAATAGTGAACGGGTGAGTAAAATATAGAAATTGACCTTAGAGAGTTGTTTAATGCACTCAAAGATTTTATCGCTTTAAGAAAAGTCTATATAAGATTAAGTTGTTGGTATAGTAAATGTATACCAAGCTCATGATCTTTAGTTGGTCTGTAAGGATGAGCAACCACATTGGAATTGAGATATGGTCCAAACTTTATAAAAGGCAGCAGTGAGGAATCTTGGGCAATGAGCGAAAGCTTGACCCAGCCAAGTCATGTATGTGAAAAAACTTCTTGCTTTAAAACATTAAAATAGAAAAAATTATGATGAATCTTAAAAAAGTCCTGGCTAATTTCGTGCCAGCAGCCGCGGTAAGACGGGAAGGGCAAACGTTATTTAGATTTATTAGGCGTAAAGAATATGTAGGTGGTAACTTGCCTTTTGGCTAAAATTTTGAGTCTTAACTTCAAATAAACCAAAAAAATGATTTTCTAGAGTTTAAGAAAAGATTATGGAATTTTGAGTGTAACGGTAAAATGTTTTGATATTTAAAAGAACTTCAATAGCGAAAGCAATAATCTATAATAAAACTGACACTGAGATATTAAAGCATGGGTAGCAAAAGGGATTAGATACCCCTGTAGTCCATGCCCTGAACGATGGGTGTTAATTCTTGATCACTCGAGAATAAAGCTAACGCCTTAAACACCTCGCCTGGGAACTACGATCGCAAGATTAAAACTCAAAGGAATTGACGGGAACCTGCACAAGCAGTGGAGCATGTGGTTTAAATCGATAATACGCGCGAAATCTTACCAATCTTTGTATATTATACAGGTGTTGCATGGCTGTCGTCAGTCCGTGCTGTGAAGCGTTTGGTTAATTCCAATAAACGGACAAAACTCTTATATATTTTCGAATATAAACCGTTAAAGATATCTTAAAGGAAGGTGAGAATAACGTCAAGTCTTCATGACCCTAATAGATTGGGCTACTTTCATGTGCTACAATAATTTATACAAAAAGAAGCAATAATGAAAGTTTAAGCAAAACTATAAAAATAAGTTAAATACGGATTGTTTTCTGTAATTCGAAAATATGAAGTTGGAATTGCTAGTAATCGTAAATCAGAATGTTACGGTGAATAAGTTCTCGGGTTTTGTACACACCGCCCGTCACGCTATGGAAATTTATTTTATTCAAAGATTATATATTAATAAACTAAGTTATATGATCCAAAATAAAAAAAGAACTAGAGTGAAGTCGTAACAAGGTAGCCGTAGGGGAACCTGTGGCTGGAAAATTTAAATAATTCTACTATCCCATAGTTTAAGAATACAAATGATGTTAATTTATACAAATATTACTAATACTTCCATTTTACTATTTTTAATTAGTGTATTAGGAATTTTCTTAAATCAAAAAAATATTTTAGTGATGTTAATGTCTTTAGAAATGATGTTTTTATCCGTAAGTTTTAATTTAATTTTTGCCTCAGTTTATTTGGATGATATCACGGGTCAAATTTTTTCATTATTAATTTTAACTGTAGCAGCTGCAGAATCATCAATAGGATTGGCAATTTTAGTTATTTATTATCGTATTCGAAATGTTATTACTGCGGAGTTAATGCATTTAATGAAAGGTTAAGAACTTGGTTAAGGGATCTCAAAATTTTTATGTTATGCACTTAATAAAAACCTTGGTAGAAAATAGTTGGACGTCTCGCTACGAAAAGTTATAGGGAGGCATTGGCTTGTGATTTATAAATTTCCGTATTAAAAGTAAACTTGATAAAATTTGTGAAATATAATGTGAATTGAATCATCTTAGTAACATTAGTTATTAAATCAATAGAGAAATCGTAAATAGTGGTGAACAAAAACGATATAAAAGCTTAATATGAGAGGTTCTTTATTATAATTTACTACAAAAGGTTTAAGTCCTGTAATAGTGAAAGTTCTTCTTAACAAAAAAATTATAAGTAGTATGAATTAAAACTTGTATGAATACAGAAGAACCACCTTCTAAGCTGACAAAAATTTTTTAACCTATAGTAAACGAGTACCGTGAGGGAAAGGTAAAGATATTTGATAAAAATAATTTAAATTGGGTGTTTCTAAGTTTTCGAAGTATTAAAACAACGAAGTGCCTTTTGCATAATGAATCAGCAAGTTAATGTATATAGCAAGTTTAATTATTAATGAGTAAACATTTAAAGTAATATATATTAAGCCTGAAACCAAGTGATCTAATTGTAAGCAGGTTGAAAAAACTTTAAAAAGTTTTTGAGGACCGTACTCGTATATGTAGCAAAATATAGAGACGACTTGTAGTTAGGAGCGAAAGACTAATCAAACTTGGAGATAGCCGGTTTTTCACGAAATGTATTTCAGTACTACGTTGATCACTTTAATTCTTAAGTTAGAGTACAAAATGAATAAAGGGATGTAAAAGTTTACTAAATTTTTTTTAACTCCAAATTAAAGCATTAAAAAGATCAGCAGTCAGTCTGTAAGCAATAAGGTTTGCGGACAAAAGGAAAACAATCCAGAGCGTATATTAAGATTTTTAAATTATAACTTAGGGAAGAAAACTAAAATAAGCTCAAATAAAAATTGGATAGGCTTAGAAGCAGTCACTCATTAGAGAAAGCGTTTTAGCTCATTATTTTTCTTTTTTTGGTTTAAAATGTATGAAAACTTTAAGTTTTATATCGAAATAGCGTATTAATACAATTTAATGGTAGTGAAACGTTCTGTAAAAATTTTTGAATTGTAAAATTATGAGAAATTTAACAGAAATGCTAATGCTGATATGAGTAGCGTTAATTACGTTAATAAATCGTAATCACTAAATGTTTAAGGGTTTCAATGTAATTTTAAATACATTGAGTTAGTCGGTCCTTAAGAGGGGAATTAAAATTGTACTCGATAGGAAATTGATAGTTGTATTAAACTTTTTATATGTGTTATTTTATTAAAAATATGAAAAAAGTAGTTTCTGACAGTTTTAGATATAAAAAGGCGAAAAATTGACTAAAACTACTTTCGAGAAAAAATTATAAAAAATTAACCGTACTTAAACCGACACAGGTAAACTGATTAAAAAAATTATAAGTGAATGAAAGAATTATATTGAAGGAACTCGGCAAATTGACTCTGTATGTTCGCTATAAAGAGAGCCTTCTAATGAAGATGGTAGCATAAAATAAGAAGTAACGACTGGTTATCAAAACCACAGGACTCTGCAAATTTGAGAAAAACAGTATAGAGTCTGACGCCTGCCCAGTGCTTAAGAATAAAAAAATGTGGTGTAATGCTTGTTTAAAAAATCTAAGTAAACGGCGGTTCTAACTATAAGAATCCTTAGGTAGCGAAATTCCTTGGCGGGTAAATTCCGTCCTGCATGAATGGCGTAACGATTACTTCACTGTCTCCAATATAACTTCAGCGAAATTACATTATCCATGAAAATGTGGATTACTTGCAGTAAGACGGAAAGACCCTAGATCCTTTACTTTAATTTTAAATTGTAAAAATTTATTTAAATGTATAGAGTAAGTGGAAATAAACTTTTATGTCCTTGAAACACCACTCATTAAGTTTAATTTTTACTCAATTTACAAATAAGATTGTAGAGACCATTTAAAAGAGAAAGTTTACTTGGGACGAGTACCTCCTAAATAGTAACGGAGGTGTACGAAGGTAAGTGACAATTATTTATTAAAAATAATGAAGAGTATAATGGCGTAAGCTTGCTTGACAATTAAGATATATAAATCAAATTGCGACGAAAGTCAGTCATAATGACCCGATATTTAAGCGTGGAATTAATATCGTTCAACAGATAAAAGGAACTCTAGGGATAACAGATTCATCGTGATTGAGAGTTCATATTAATGTCACGGTTTGATACCTCGATGTCGACTCATCTTATCCTGGAATTGAAGTAAATTTCAAGGGTCTAGTTGTTCGCTAGTTAAAAAGGTACGTGAGTTGGGTTCAGAACGTCGTGAGACAGTTCGGTCCCTATCTACTGTAAGATAAAGAAAAATAAAAAGTGTATTCTTAGTACGAGAGGATCAGGATACTTTAACCTATGGTTTAATGATTGTTAGAGCCATTAGCATAGTCAGGTAGCTAAGTTAGTTTTTAATAAATGTTGAATGAATCAAATATATTAAATATACTTAAAATATTTTTCACGAATAATCTAAAAGACGATTAGAAAGATCGGTTTGAAAAAATAGTTTAGCAATAAATACGTTATAAAATGTTACAAATCCGAATTATTCAAAAAAATTGATTTAACTTAACCAAAAATAACTATGACAAGAAAAATAAATCCTAAAAGCCTTAGACTTGGTTTAACTCAAGTATGAGATCTTACAATCCAAAATTATAATAAATTTGACTCTTATATTTTGTTTATTTTTAAATGATTACAAATTAACAGCGTTATTACTAGAATTTTAAGATCCAATGAATTTTTAATAAGTGATAAGGAATTCTTATATATGGGTGATAAGCTCTTTTTAAATGTATATATACCAAATTCCATTTTAGAGTCTAATGATAAGTATTTTTTAACCTTGCATGAATTATCAAAAATTTTAGTGAATTGCTTTTCCTTAAAGATTTACCCGCGGATTTATAAAAAAGTAAATTCTACAACAATGTCTAATTTAATTTTAAGTTACGCTATTTATCTCTTTGAATATAATAATAACCCAAACAAAATATTGTGGCAAATTTGTCAGCTTCTAAAGGGACATCTTGATAATGGTAGAGTAATTTATTGCACTAAAGGAATACGAATGGTTTATTTAAAAGGATTCAAAATCCAATTAGTGGGTAGATTTGATAATACGAAAAGTCAAATGGCAAGAAGCATTCAATATAATCTTGGATCTTTAGCGTTAGTCTCTTTAAAAAGTTATGTGGAATTTTCTCATAAAGATTTGCACACGAAATTAGGAAGTTGTGGCTTAAAAGTTTGATTATTTTATGAAATAGGCTAATTTTACAAAATGTTGAAAGATAGAAAAACCCACAATAAATATTCAAAAAAATTGAAACAATCAAATCATGTAATAATGTTTGGGCGATTTGGTATTAAGTCGATTTCGTTTGGAAGATTAACGGAAAATCAGCTTATTAGTTTGAAATGAATAATTTTAAAAAAGTTAAAATTTTTAGTAAGTAATAAAAAAACTATTCGTTTTTGGACGACTCTTTTTTTGAATTCTACACTCACGAAATTTAATTCGGAATCTCGAATGGGTAAAGGAAAAGGATCTATATACACCCGAGCTATTTATATTAGACCCGGAATAGTATTATTTGAATTTGATAATATATCAGAACAACATGCAAAAGCTCTTTTTTATTATATTTCAAAAAAAATTTCCTTGAAAATTATTTTAATTAAATAATCTAAATAAGGTTTATTGTCAAATTACATAAGAGAGAGAAACTCAAAGGTTGAGTGTTAACCTGTCGCGTTAAAGGTTGCGGGTTCAAATCCCGTCTCTCTCGGTTATCCAAGCTAGATTAACTAAGTCACAAAATAATATTAAATATTATAAAGTAATGCAATTTTTGTTTATACAATGGATTTCACGTTGAATTTTTTCAACAAATCATAAAGATATAGGAACTTTGTACTTAATCTTTGGAGCTTTTTCAGGCATTTTAGGAGGTTGTATGTCTATACTTATTCGCATGGAATTGGCGCAACCGGGTACCCAGTTATTATTAGGAAATCATCAAATTTATAATGTTTTAATTACTGCTCATGCATTTTTAATGATTTTCTTTATGGTAATGCCCGTAATGATTGGCGGTTTTGGGAATTGGTTAGTACCTATTATGATAGGAAGTCCAGATATGGCTTTTCCTCGTTTAAATAATATATCATTTTGGTTGTTACCACCTTCACTTTGCCTTCTTTTAGCATCTGCAATTGTAGAAGTAGGTGTAGGTACTGGATGGACTGTATACCCACCTTTAAGTTCTATTCAAAGTCATTCGGGTGGTGCTGTAGATTTAGCAATATTTAGTTTACATATATCAGGAGCATCTTCAATTTTAGGTGCAATTAATTTTATTTCCACAATTTTAAATATGCGTAATCCAGGACAAAGCATGTATCGTATGCCTTTATTTGTTTGATCTATTTTTATTACTGCATTTTTATTATTACTAGCTGTACCCGTATTAGCAGGAGCTATCACAATGCTTCTAACGGATCGCAATTTTAATACGGCTTTTTTTGATCCTGCTGGCGGAGGTGATCCTGTACTATATCAACATCTTTTCTGATTTTTTGGACATCCCGAAGTTTATATTTTAATACTACCCGGTTTTGGAATGGTAAGCCATATTGTTGCGACATTTTCAAAAAAACCCGTTTTTGGTTATATTGGAATGGTTTATGCTATGGTTTCTATAGGTGTTTTAGGATTTATAGTTTGGGCGCACCATATGTATACGGTGGGTTTAGATGTAGATACTAGAGCTTATTTTACCGCAGCCACAATGATTATAGCTGTACCTACGGGTATTAAAATCTTTAGTTGAATAGCAACCATGTGAGAGGGTTCATTACATTTTAAAACCCCTATGTTATTTGCTACTGGATTTATTTTTTTATTTACTATAGGAGGTTTGACGGGAATTGTATTAGCTAATTCAGGTTTAGATATTAGTTTACATGACACTTATTATGTAGTCGCACATTTTCATTATGTATTATCGATGGGAGCAGTATTTGCAATTTTTGCAGGATTTTATTATTGATTTGGTAAAATTACCGGTATACAATATCCTGAATTATTAGGCCAAATTCATTTTTGATCTACTTTTATAGGAGTAAATCTTACATTTATGCCTATGCATTTTCTAGGATTAGCTGGAATGCCTAGAAGAATTTCGGATTATCCTGATGCTTATGCTGGATGAAATTTAATGGCTTCTTATGGTTCTTATATAGCTTTATTTAGTACACTATTTTTCTTTTATTTAGTTTTTATATCTATAACATCAAAGAATCCTTGTATAAGTGCACCTTGAGATTTTGATCAAGCAAATACAAAGGGTAATTCAACTTTAGAATGAGTTGTTACTTCTCCTCCAGCATATCATACATTTGAAGAGATGCCATTAATTTGTGAAACCAGTAAAAAATAGAATGTTGTATATGTTAAAATCTTTTTCTTACGCCTTTTTACTATTTATACCTCGGGTTTTTATTTGTGGTGATGCTCCTGAAAATTGACAGTTAGGGTTTCAAGATCCAGCCACACCTATTATGGAAGGCATTGTAAATTTACATCATGATTTGATGTACTTTATTTGTGTTATTTTTATATTTGTATCTTGAATGTTAATACGTACTATATGACATTTTGAAAATACTCGAAACAGTACACCTTCTTCATTAACGCATGGAACTTTAATAGAAATTGTATGAACAATAACACCTGCATGTATTTTATTAGTAATTGCTATACCCTCATTTTCATTATTATATGCAATGGATGAAATTATATCACCAGCTATAACTATAAAAACATTAGGGCATCAATGGTATTGGACGTATGAATATTCCGATTATTTAAATGAGGAAGGTGAATCTATTATTTATGATAGTTATATGATTCCAGAGGAAGATTTAAATTTAGGACAATTAAGATTGTTGGAAGTTGATAACCGTGTAATAGTACCTGTGAATACTCATATTCGTGTAATAGTCTCTGCGTCAGATGTACTTCATAGTTGAGCAATCCCTTCGTTAGGTATAAAGTGTGATGCTGTACCAGGTAGATTAAATCAAACATCCATTTTTATTAAAAGAGAAGGTATTTATTATGGTCAATGTAGTGAAATATGTGGTATAAATCATGGTTTTATGCCTATTGTAATAGAAGCCGTTAAATTACCTAATTATATTTCTTGAATTTCAAATAAGTTAAACGAGTAAAATAATGCGATTTTCTTTATCACAAGTGGTTACATTAGTCTTAATTTTTTTTATTTTATTTTTATCAAATTCTAAGACTATAAAAAAATCAGTTGAATGAGTAAACCAATTTTTAAAAAAATTTTTAAAGTAGAATTATGATTTATTTATCGCAAATATCGAAGTCTATGCAAAGACATCCTTTTCATTTAGTAGATCCAAGTCCTTGACCTTTTGTAGCTTCATTTTCAGCATTTACATGTGCAATTGGTGGAGTAATGTATATGCACGCGTATAAACAAGGAAGTTGTATCTTATTTTGTGGATTGTTAATGTTATTTTTAACAATGTTTGTTTGGTGAAGAGATGTTATTAGGGAATCCACATTAGAAGGTCATCATACTGGAATAGTTCAACAGGGATTACGTTATGGTGTTCTTCTTTTTATAATATCAGAAGTCCTTTTCTTTTTTGCTTTCTTTTGAGCTTTTTTTCATAGCAGTTTAGCTCCTACGGTTGAAATAGGTTTAACTTGACCACCCAAAGGTATAATTGTTTTGGATCCTTGAGAAATTCCATTTTTAAACACCTTAATTTTATTACTTTCAGGTTGTACAGTTACCTGATGCCATCACGCAATTGTAGCTAATCTTAGAACCCAAGCCATTTGAAGTTTAACGCTAACTATAATTTTAGCGTTAATATTTACCTCACTACAAGTATATGAATATAACATGGCCAATTTTAGATTATCTGATGGAATATACGGTTCAACATTTTATATGGCAACTGGATTTCATGGATTTCATGTGTTAATAGGTACGATTTCGCTATCTATTTGCTTGTTACGTTTGTTACACTATCAGTTAACTAAAGAACATCATTTTGGATTTGAATCTTCGGCTTGATATTGACATTTTGTAGATGTTGTATGGTTATTTTTGTTCGTATCTATATATTGGTGAGGTGGGATGTAAGTATGTTAAATATTAGTATTGTTATTTTATTATCATTAATTTTAATTTCTCAAAATATTATATTATTAAATGAAGAAACATTAATTCTTTTATGTTTTATTACTTTTTGCTGAATTTGCTTTAATAAATTAAAGAGTTCAATAAACACAGATTTCGAGAACCAACGAAACATTATAAAGACTGAACTTTTAGAATCTTTCGAATCCATCGTGAAGTCATTAGTTAAAAATTTGGAATTACAAAAAATCTTTCCAATATTCATATCTAACTTTATTAAATTAGAAAAACATTTTCAAACTTTAAATTGAGCAATAATAAAACATTTACCTATTTTACATATACGAGAAGTTCAACAGATCTTTTTAAAAAAGCTTTTTTTCACAAAACGTTTAGAACAGCAAACAAGTAAATTAGTTAGCTTATTATTAGTGAAGAAGATAGAAAAAATAACTTTCCTAAAGCTTTTTTATCTTACTAAGATAAAAATTTCAATTTTTGAATGCAGTTATAAGATTACATTAAGGGAATATATTGAAACCATATAAATTTATTTCGAGCGAGTATAGATAAATTGGTAACTTCATTAGTTTTCCAAACTAAATTTTACGGGTTCGAATCCCGTTACTCGCTTGCTTATTTAAATTTGGTGTATAGCCAAATAGGTAAGGCATTAGCTTTTGATGCTATCATGTAAAGGTTCGAGTCCTTTTACACCAGATTAAATCTTGTATTTAAGTACTCGCTTGGTGAAATTTGGTATACACGATGGATTTAAAATTCATTCTCACTTTAAGAGTTACTGGTTCAAATCCAGTAGCGAGTATAAATTATCTTAAAAAAGAATAAAAAACTAATTTTATTAAATGCGTTTACTTAAGCGTCCTATGATTTCAATAGTAAATAATCATTTAATTGATTATCCTACACCCATTAATATACATTATGCTTGAAATTTTGGCTTTTTAGCATCGATATGTCTAATTATACAAATTATAACAGGAATTTTTTTAGCAATGCATTATACGCCACACGTAGATTTAGCATTTGCTAGCGTGGAACATATAATGCGTGATGTTAATTATGGTTGACTTCTACGTTATATACATTCAAATGGTGCCTCTATGTTTTTTATTGTTGTTTATATGCATATTTTTCGAGGTCTATATTTTAGTTCTTATACAAGTCCCCGCCATTGAGTATGAGTTATTGGAGTTATTATTTTTCTATTAATGATAATAACAGCTTTTATAGGTTATGTGTTACCTTGAGGTCAAATGAGTTTATGGGGGGCTACTGTAATTACTAATTTGGTTTCTGCAATTCCTCTAGTAGGAGATTCTATTGTTGCATGATTATGAGGTGGTTTTTCTGTAGATAATGCAACTTTGAACAGATTTTTTAGTTTACACTATTTGTTACCGTTCATTATTGCAGCTACCTCTTTAATTCATTTGGCTATATTACATCAAAATGGATCAGGTAATCCTTTAGGAATCGATTCCACTGTGGATAAAGTAAGAATGTTTCCATATTTTATTCATAAAGATTTTTTAGGTCTGTTAGTATTTATAATATTTTTTTCATTGTTTGTTTATTTTTCTCCTAACGTATTAGGTCATCCTGACAATTATATTGAGGCAAACCCAATGGTTACTCCTGCACATATTGTGCCTGAGTGGTATTTTTTACCTTTTTATGCTATCTTAAGAAGTATCCCACATAAATTAGGAGGTGTAATTGCTATGATTTCCGCAATATTGGTATTAGCGTTGTTACCTTGAATTCATAGCACAGAAATCAGAAGTTCTAGATTCAGACCTTTTTATAGATTTTTATATTGAACTATGTTAAGCTGCTGTTTAATTTTGGGTTGAATTGGTGGTATGCCTGTAGAGGATCCTTTTGTATTAATTGGTCAAGTTGCAAGTATTTATTACTTTTTATATTTTTTAATTATTTTACCTTTATTAGGTAAAGTAGAAAAATATTTATTAAATTTTCGATATCTTTAAATTATGAATATGTCAGAAAAATTCAGGAATTTTTCTGACATATTCATAATTTAAACAATACGGATAGAGGGATTTGAACCCTCAAGATTTTTAATATTATCATTAGAACCTAAACCTAATATGTCTACCAGTTCCATCATATCCGCCTTAATAATTTTATTTTCTTAAAACAATAAATTTTAAGGACCCTCCAAAATTACGATTTAATTGTAATTCAATTTGTTGTTTACATATATTCGTTCTTTGGTGCATAGTAAGCACAATAGCTCCAATCATTGCAATAAGTAATATTAATCCTGATAAAATAAATAAAAAACAATATTTTGTATATAGCACATTCCCGATTACTTGAATGTTTGTTAAATTATTACTTTCTGCTATTCAAGAAACTCAAATAAGTTTATCTTGTTTTAAATTAAATAAGTTTAGGTTACTAAAAATACCTGAAAGCTGATTAAATAAAATAAAAAATATGGTTAAACCTATAGGAATAATTGAATAAAAGTTTTGTTTTAAAGATGTTTTTTTAATATTTAACATCATCACCACAAATAAAAATAAAACTGCAATGGCTCCTACATATACTATTAATAGCATAAAAGATAAGAATTCCGCTCCTATTAAAAGCAATAAACTTGCTATATTACAAAAAACCAAAATCAAAAATAGCACAGAATGTACTGCATTTGATAAACTAATAACCATTATAGAAGCAATTATTGAAAGACTTGAAAATATTATAAATAGAAAAATGTCAATTTGCATATGTGTAATAATATTTAGGAGGCGAAAAAAGGGATTCGAACCCTCAACCTTAATCTTGGCAAGATTATACTCTACCATTTGAGTTATTTTCGCATTATATTTAACAAGGTAAGTATTTTTAGGCGAAAAGAGCTTGATCTGGCTGAGCAGTAGATTGTGAATCTAAAGGTTGAGGGTTCGAATCCCTTTTTTCGCCTTTCTATAATGTAGAAATTTTATATTTTATAGCTGAAATAGCTTTTCCAGGGTTTAAAGACTTTGGACAAGTTTTGCTACAATTCATAATTGTATGACACCTGTATAAACGCATTTTATGATTAAGAAATTTTATACGAGAATTTGTAGCAGAATCTCTAGAATCTAAAATCCATTTATATGCTTGCAATAAAACAGCTGGTCCTAAGTACTTATCATGATTCCACCAATAACTAGGACAACTTGCGGAGCAACAAGCGCATAAAATACATTCATATAAACCATCTAGCTCTTGACGATCACTTCTAGATTGTAAATATTCTTTTTTAACACTTTTTAATTCGTTTTTGATCAGTCAAGGTTGAATCATCTTATATTGAGCATAAAAATGAGTTAAATCAGGAACCAAATCTTTTATAATATACATATGTGGCAATGGGTAAATTGTAATGAACTTTTCATTTATAATTAAAGACTTCAAACATGCTAAAGTATTCACTCCATTTATATTCATAGAACAACTACCACAAATGCCTTCTCTGCAAGAACGTCTAAAAGTTAAGGTTGAATCTTGTGTATCTTTTGCTTGAATTAAGGCATCTAAAACCATTGGTCCGCATGCATTTCGAGAAATAGGATATATGTTAAACCATGGTTTTTTATATAATAAAGAACTTCATCTATAAACTCTCAAATAAATTTGGGGGCCTATTTTAGAATAAAATAAATTAATTTTATTTAGATTTTTTTGTAAAAACATTTCTTGATTAAAAAATTAAGACTAAAATAATAAAACAGATAGTAAAACTTATGCTTAAAAGAAATATAAATATAAATTCGGGACCTACCAAAAAGCCCACGTCTCATAAAATTTGTTTTAATCCATTAAATGCATGATAAAAAAATCCAAGTAATAACATTAAAAACAATCCTATATAACTGTATATTATGTATTTATTAAAAATAAAAAAATTGAGTAAAAATTTAGGGCAATTAATATAAACTATTATTTGGAGAAAAATAAGGCTAAAGACAACCAAAAAAGTCATAAATATACCCGAAATTCTATGTCAAATAGAAGCTAAAGAAGACGATTGAGCAGTATAAATTGTAATATGTGGTGATAGAGGACGATTATACATAAATAAATTTTATTCTTTGTCCAGAATGGGATTTGAACCCATGACTCAAGGGTTTTCAACCCTATGCTCTAACCTCTGAGCTATCTAGACCCAATTATTAACAATTAAATAAATAGCACTTTAAATAATGGGATGAAGTAGGATTTGAACCCACGATAAGTATAGTTCTTATGTCAATTTTCAAAATTGATGCTTTAAACCGCTCAGCCATTCATCCTTAGAACTAAAAGAACTAAATTTTAGGGTAGCGGGATTTGAACCCACAATCTTTTACTCCCAAAGTAAACACGTTAACCACTTTCGCTATACCCTAAAAATACAAAAAATCAGAAAAAGTTTTTATGTAAATAAAATTAAAAAGGCCATCATTAAAGCAAATAACGCCACAGCTTCAGTTAAAGCAAATCCTAAAATAGTATAACCAAATAACTGCTGCTTTAATGATGGATTACGGGCATAAGCCATTACTAACGACCCAAATACAATACCTACACCTGCGCCTACTCCTGTTAAACCTATAGTTGCTAAACCCGCACCTATCATTTTTGCACTTTGTAAAGTTACGTTCATAATTAAAATTTTTTATTTATCAGCCTCTCGTAAAAGCTAGAATCGGATTCGAACCAATGTACAAAGATTTGCAATCTTTTGCATGTAACCCCTTATGCTATCTAGCCAGCTAACGGAAATAGGATTCGAACCTATAACTTTTGGATTATGATTCCAATGTTCTTACCAATTGAACTATTCCGCTTTTACACAGACCGCTTTTTAAGTTTTTTGCAACCATTATGAGAAAATTTTGAATTATTAGTTATAGATAATATATTTAAAAAAGATTGTTTAAAATATTTCAATACAATTTTTTTGTTTTTATCAAATCCATTTAAATTTAAGTGGACATGGGTTGTTTTTAATTTAATAAGACGCTCTAAAATTAATTTCAACATTGAAATTATTACCACCAGTGTTACTTTTTTTGCACCCTGGTTTTTTTTCGTACCTGCAGATATTCAAAATAACGTATCACCTTCAATATTTGTTATAGTGCACAATACATTATTAAATGTAAATAATATATTTAGTTTAATAATCTTCATATTTTTTTATACATTTTTTAACTGTCTAATAATTCCATATAAAAATAGTAGTTTTAGCAAAGATAGATATATTTTTGAGTTCGGTATGGGATCAAATATTTATTATCTACTTTTCTAGTTAAAAAAGTTCGTCCTTATTATTCCCACTCCAAAGCTCCTTTATATCACTCATATATAAAGCCTACTGTCAATATTATTAAAAAAATAATCATACTCCAAAATCCAAGTAAAGGAAGATTTCCCAGAACTAAAGACCAAGGAAATAAAAAACTAATTTCTAAATCAAATATTAAAAATAGAATAGCAACTAAATAAAATCGGATATCAAATGTTGCTCGGGCATCATCAAAAGGATTAAACCCACATTCATATGCACTTACTTTCTCTTGGTCTGCTTTTTGAGGAATTAAGAAATAAGATAAACCAAAAATTAATAAAGATAAAAGAAATGAAATAAATAAAAATATTAAAATTATTGCATATTCACTAAAAATTAATTTCATATTAAATTAAGGTAGTCAATTAAAACTCAATAAAATTCCAGCAACAAATAATACCCAACCTAACGATAAGGGTAAAAGAATTTTTCAGCCTAAACGCATTAATTGATCATAACGATACCTGGGAAAAGCAGACCTGATTCAAATAAAGCCGAATAATAAAAAGGCCGTTTTTAAAGCAAATCAAATAGTACTGGGAATTCAATAAAAAAACACTAAATTAAAAATAGGTAATCAACCACCTAAAAATAAAATAGTAGTTAAACCACACATTAATATCATATTGGCATATTCTCCTAAAAAAAATAAAGCGAAACCCATTGCAGAATATTCAACATTATATCCAGCCACTAATTCTGCTTCCGCTTCAGGAAGATCAAAAGGAGCTCTATTTGTTTCAGCTAATATAGAAATATAAAACATAACTAAAGCTGGTAATAAAGGGCATATGAATCAAACCTTTTGTTGAGATAAAACTATTTCTGTAAGATTTAGCGAACCTGAACATAATAAAATATTAATTAAAATCAATCCTATCGAAACCTCATAAGAAACCATTTGTGCTGCTGAACGTAAAGCTCCTAAAAAAGCATATTTAGAATTACTCGCCCAACCCGATATTATAATACCATAAACACCCAATGAAGATACAGCTAATAAGTATAGTATCCCTATATTTATATCCGAATAAACCATCCCTTCACCAATTGGTAATACACACCATGCAATTAATGCTAATAAAAATGTCAATATAGGCGCTAAAATAAACATACTTAAATTAGCACTAGATGGTAAAACAGTTTCTTTGACAAACAATTTTAATCCATCTGCTAACGGTTGCAGTAAACCAAAAACACCCACAATATTAGGTCCTTTACGACGTTGCATAGCCGCCATAACTTTTCGTTCAGCTAATGTCATATAAGCAATAGCTATTAGTAATGGCAATATTATTATTACTATTTTTAAAATTATACCTACGAAAAACATATTTTCTATTAATATAATAAAGGTACAGCCATTACCAAAGAAGTTCTAGAAATAGCCTCTATATCCACAAATATAAACAAAGTTAAAATTAAAGAAATGCCTAAAACTACAGAACTTACTTTATCCATAGGTTCAATTACTTTTCAACTACTAAGAGAAGATTCAAAATACATACCCTTAATTAATCTTATGTAGTAAAAACATGAGATACAACTTATAATAACAGCAAATAGACTTATACCAAAAGAATTAACTTGTAATGCAATTAGCAAAACAAATAATTTAGAAAAAAATCCCGCCATTGGAGGTATACCTGCCATTGAAAATAACAACATAGTTACACCCAATGCTAAAAACGGATTATATCTAGCTAAACCATTTAACTCACTCAAATAACGGATTTGATAAAATGTTGGATAACTATAAATTTTTGTATTTACCACAAAAGCAAAAATTCCCATCATCATAATGACATATACAATTAAATAAAATATAATACTTGAAATACCCTCCAAATCTCCTTGTAGCATAGCCAATAAGATAAAACCTACATGATTAATTGAACTATAAGCAAGAAAACGTTTTCATTTATATTGAGCAAACGCACCAAAAGTACCTATTAAAACCGATAACAATGTAGAAAGCAAGATTATACTTTGCCAAAATAAAAGTAAGTCATGAAAAGTATGTAATAAAAATCTTAATAATAACCCTATAATTGCAAATTTAGGTAAAATAGAAAAAAAGGCTGTTATTATAAGAGGAGCTCCTTCATAAACATCTGGCGACCAAATATGAAAAGGTGCAGCACTTAATTTAAATAAAAGAGCTATCAATATAAATAAAAACCCAATCACTAGGTTATAAGAAAACAAATTTTCATTTAGTAGAAATCCCGCAAAAAATTTAGCTAAATCATTTAAATTTGTTAGGCCTGTCAAACCATAAATAATTGATGAACCACAAAGTAAAAATGCTGAGGAAAAAGCCCCTAATATAAAGTATTTTAAACCTGCTTCAGTTGAAAATTCGGAAGTTCGATTTATACTAGCTAAAATATAAAAGATTAAACTTTGACATTCTATTGCCAAATAAATGGTTAATAAATCATATGATTGTAAAATAATTAACATTGCTGTAACTAATAATAAAATTAAAATTCAGACCTCATAATGATTTACTTTTTCAAATGTAAAATAATTAAAAGATAAAAAAAACCAGCCTATTGTTGATAAAATTAAAATCAACTTTGTATAATAAGTAAATGAATCATTAATCAAAAAATTATCTAAACTTATTATAGATAAAGGAATGCATTTAGCTGTCAATATTAAGCCAAAAAATAGGACAAACAGAGTTAAAAAAGTAAAATTTTTGCTTAATAAAGGATATCCAAAATATGAAGATGTACTTAAAAAAACGCCATACATCAATAGTAAGCATATGTTAAATGTAATATATATTTCTGTTAATATCGGATAAAAGTTATAAAAAAAATTGTGCATTAATCAAACTTATTTGAGATTATAATAAAAGTTCTAAAACATATCTTCCAATTTCAATACTAGAAAGGCGTACCATAAATTGTAAAATCAACTTAATTTTACTAATATGAATATAATCATTTATTATAGTGATTAACCCTAACTTGAAATGTAAAAACACCAAACCAATTATAAATAAAGCCATTTCAATATCTAGTACAAGCCCACTTAAAAATAACAAACCTCCCAAGCGTATAAGAATTCAAATAATATTAAACATTTGTTTCTAAACTAATTGCTCTATTAAACTAATTACAGAAAAATGAAGCTCAGACAGAAATGAAATGGGATAAACACCTATTCACAAAATTATAAATGTCAAAGGTGTTAAAATTCAAAATTCTCTTCTCGATATATCTTGAAAATGCAAAAAATATTGCGTTTTTAAACCTCCAAAGCTTACTCTATTAAACAATCAAATAGAATACGCGGCTCCTAGTATCATTCCCAATGAAGCAAAAAAAGTTAAAATCCTGTTAATTTGAAATGCTCCTATTAAAACTAACAATTCGCCAATAAAATTACTCGTTCCAGGAAATCCTAAATTTGCAAATATAAAAAAGAAAAAGAAAATACCAAAAATAGGCATAATCTGTATTAATCCTCCATAATATTTCAATATACGTGTTTTATATCGATCATATAAAATGCCGACGCACAAAAACAAGGCACTTGAAACTAATCCATGACTTAACATTAATAATATACTGCCTTCAATACCATATAAATTTAAAGAAAAAATGCCAATAGTTACAAATCCCATATGAGATACTGATGAATAAGCTATTATTTTCTTTAAATCAACTTGTCGTAATGTAGTTAATGAAGCATATAGAATAGCAACTATACTCAAAGTAAAGACTAAAGGTGTAAAGTAAATTGATGCTTCTGGAAACATTGGAAGAGAAAATCGCAAGAAACCATAACCACCCATTTTTAACAATACGCCGGCTAAAATTACGGAGCCTGCTGTGGGAGCTTCCGCATGTGCTTCGGGCAACCAAATGTGAAAGGGAATCATTGGTATTTTTACAGCAAAACTTGCGAAAAAAGCCAATCAAAAAATTAGTTGCCTAAGTTCTGAAAAATGGTACTGTCATAAAATTTGTAAGTCCATTGTCCCAACTTCAAAATAAATTACAAGCAAAGCCAACAACATTAAGAGAGAACCTATTAAGGTATACAAAAAGAACTGATAGGCCGCTCTAATTTTACGTTCACGAGCTCCTCAAACACCAATTATCAAAAACATTGGAATCAAAACACTTTCAAAAAAAATATAAAATCATAGTAAATCCAGCACACAAAATACTTGAATTAAAAGAAACTCTAATAACAAAAAACAAATTAAATACTCTTTAGCTAAAAATTTTACAGATTCCCAACTAATTAATATACAAAATATTGTTAACAATGTTGTTAACAAAATAAAAAATAAAGAAATACCATCTATTCCAATTGTATAATATAAATTCATCGAATGTGCTCAAGTATAAACATTACTAAATTGAAACAATGCAGTGGTATTATCAAATTGAATTCATAAAAGTAAAGAGCACAAAAAAGCTAAGCATGCGACACTTAATGCAATCAATCTACATAAATAAATATTTATCGATGGGGTAATAAATAATATAAATATTCCCAAAAGAGGAGTAAAAGATACTAAAATTAAAGGATTATAAAATTCTAAACTTAGCATAAAATTTCTTATTATAATTAGGTCTAGATTGATTCGAACAACCAATTTTACGCTTATCAAGTTACAATCGATAGTAATTCATCTATCTTTGCGCAAAACTGTACGTGATGATTTCCCATCATACAGCTTTTAATTGATATAATATGCATATTTTTTTCATTACAAAAAAACATTCGCTTACATACCATTCCTTAAATTTACATGTTTCAATTTTTTATATGTTAAATTTGTAGAGTTTTGCTTTACACCAAATTAATATCAAGCTTGAATTTAACGCACGCTATTAAATTCGATAATAGATTATATAATTTAGAGTTATGATGTTTTCAACAAATTTCTATATGTACTCAATAAATTTAACTATTTAACTTAGCTTTGACAAAAATCATAAGATAAAGTTTGCAATCAAGCTTTGAAAGATAAGAATTTCACTTATATAAAAAATTAATTCGCCTCTTATAATACTGCGAGTATTAAATAATAAATACGTTATAAAATACAAATCATGTCACACGCGTACGCTCTAACCTTTAAGCTATAGACCCTTAAATAATTTTGATATTTATATGAAGAAAATTAAAACTGAATAAAATATTAACAATTGAATCTGATTCAAGATAATTATTAAAAAAAGACACACGCCAAAGACAATAAAAAATAGATAATGATTTAATTGTCCGGTCTGTAATTTTGAAAATAGAACTGCTCCTTTAGGTATTAATTTAGATAAACCATAAGGCACCAATAATTCAATAAATCCTCTATCCAAATTTTTAAAAGCAATGAAATAACCAAAATTTAGACTAGGAAACACAAGAAATCTATTATACAAAATATCCCAATACCATTTTTTATTAATTAAAAAGCATAGCTCACGATAAAACACATTGTACAAATATCCATAAGTTTTCGTAATATTAACAAGTGTAGCAAAAGCAATTCCCAAAACACTAAACATAAAAGGCAACCATTTAAAATTTATATCTAATCATTCGGCTTCTATAAAGTAGGAATGCTGTGGTAAAATTATAATTGAGGATTTTCAAAAATCTGTACCTAAACCTATAAATAAATCTGTACCTAAATAACCTATGAACATACTACCTAAACCTAAAAAAATTAAAGGTAGTACCATTAATAAAGACGGTTCATGACTTTTTAAAATGTTAATCCGGGTTGTATTTATAGAATTTAAAAAAGTTAAATAAATTAAACGAAAAGAATAAAACGCAGTAAAGAACACAGATAAGCTACCTAATCAACAAGCAAATACCCCTTGAATTTTTCCCAAATTGGTATTTAAAGTAACTTGCATTAACTCTAGTATAAAATCTTTTGAGTAAAATCCGGTTAAAAACGGAAAACCTGCTAATGCTAAAGATCCTATCAACATTAAGGAATAAGTTAAAGGTAAAAATCTAACAAGCGAACCCATTCGGCGCATATCTTGTTCATCAGACAAAGCATGTATTATTGAACCAGCACTTAAAAACAATAAAGCTTTAAAAAACGCATGATTTGCTAAATGAAACATACTTACACTATAACAAGACACACCGCAAGAAAATATCATATAACCCAATTGACTGCAAGTTGAATATGCTATAACTCTTTTTAAATCATTTTGAAAAACTCCCGATAAACTTGCAAAAAAAGCCGTTAAAGATCCAAATATTATTAAAACATTTAAAACAACAGGTGAAAATTCGATCAAAGGTGAGAATCTAATCAATAAAAAAACGCCTGCTGTAACCATAGTTGCAGCATGAATTAATGCCGAAACAGGAGTAGGGCCCTCCATAGCATCGGGCAGCCAAGTATGTAATCCTAATTGAGCGGATTTTCCTATAGCCCCTATAAATAAAAAGATTCCAATTAACGTAATACTTGAAAAATAAAACCCACCGAAATTTAAAGTATAATCTACAAATAAAGGAGATAAAGAAAATATAGTAAAGTAATCTATTGATCTAAAAGTATAAAACGCTGTTAAAATACCTAAACTTAATCCAAAATCACCTATTCTATTTACAATTAATGCCTTAATCGCAGATTGATTAGCTGCTAATCTAGTAAATCAAAAGTTTATTAATAAATAAGACGCAAGTCCTACACCCTCCCATCCTACGAACATTTGAACAAGATTGTCAGAAGTTACTAAAATTAACATAAAAAATGTAAAGATCTCTAAAAAGGACATAAAACGTGGAAGGTGCGGATCCTTTTGCATATACTCCACAGAATACAAATGTACCAAACCCGATATAGTTGTTATAACCACCAACATTATAACTGTAAGACTATCAAACAAGAAGCTTCAAGAAATTTTTAATAGACCTACCTCAATTCAAGGGCTGATAGTAATACAATAATTTACACCTGACAAACCTACTTCAAAAAAAGCCACAATGGATAAAAAAAAAGTCACAAAAACACAAACTATTGAAATAATGCTTGCACCTTTGTGACCTAAAAACCTGCCAAAAAAACCTGTAAAAATAGAACCCAATAAAGGCAATCATAAAATAAGTAAATACATAATATTTTTGAGATTATTCTTTATAATTTAATAATTTAGGGTACATAGGTATAGCCTCTAATAATTTTGAGTCACAAAATTTTGCTGTATTCAAAACTACCTTACAAATCTTTTGATCTATAACCAATGTATCATAATTGTTTTTGTTTATTACTAATTTATTAAAATAATTAATAAGTAAATCAGAGATTACGCCAAGATTTTTAATCAAAACTTTTTTCATTGCTTTTTGCTTTTTTAATGTAAATCGTGTTTTACTAACCACCTCTGAAGCATTAACATTAACAATTTGCTTACGCAACTTTAAAGCTTTTATAAATTTAGGTAAAAAATAATGTATCAAAACTATATAAAAAATCGAGAAAACAAAAAATAACCAAAAAATTTGGGAGAATATAATTATACGATCTAATTGCGGCATTTTTTAATGAAATTCTAAAACATCATTTAAATAAATACATGTTAATAATGTAAAAACATACGCTTGTAAACCTGCAATAGCTAATTCTAATCCTATTAATGCTAATAAAAGACCTAGCGGAATCCAATGAAACACTGCCAGCAACCCTCCAGCAGATAGCATCGTTCATGCGAATCCCGCAATGATTTTTAATAAAGTGTGCCCTGAAGTCATATTTGCAAATAATCGAATTGATAATGTGAAAACTTTAACTATATAAGAAAGAAATTCAATTGTAATCAATAATGGTACTATGGGTAAAGGTACACCTCTAGGTAAAAAAAGAGCGAAAAATTTAAAACCATGAGTCTGAATACCTATAATATTAATACCTATAAAAATTGATAAAGCTAAACCAAATGTAAAAACGATGTGACTTGTGACTGTAAAACTATAAGGTATCATTCCCATTAAATTACAAAAAAGCAAAAATAAATGTAATGTAAATATAAACGGAAAATAGAGCTCACCACGCGTACCCAAATTTTCTTGAACCATCGTTACTGTTACATTATATAACATTTCATTTAGTAATTGTCAATTATCTGGCATTAAAGTATTTTTATAAAAACTCAGTCCTATTCACAAGATCGCTATTAAAAGCGAAAATATCATAAATAATGTAGAATTTGTTATTGAAAGATTTAGACCAAAAAACGTTAAAGGAATTAAAGTAACAATTTCAAATTGTTCTAAAGGGCTTGAAATTACAAGAAATGTATGCATAATTTTTTTGTAATATTATTACTAAACATATTAACCAGGAGAAGAAGGATTCGAACCCTCAACCGTTGGTTTTGAAAACCAAAGCTCTACCTTAATTAAGCTATTCTCCCGCAAAAGTCTAATAGTTAAAAACAGTAAAATTGTTTCCAAACATTGTTAAAAATAACTTTAAAAAACTTGCGTGAGATAAAAACAGAGCAAAATTAGAAATTTTTATCTTACAGACCGTTTTATTAAACTGAAATTTTATAAATATAGCATGCAAGATCATTTCTCTAAATAAAAAGATTTTATCTTTTCTTAAGGTCACCCTTGAAAAATTAGTTCTAAATATATTTGATTTTGAATTAAAAGAAGTTCTTTGTCCTGTTAAGAATTCCATAAATAAATGGTCATTAAGGTTTAGTCATGTAAACTCCTTGGAATTATCGTTTTGAATTTTAAAAAGTTTTTGCTCCTTAAGATTTAAAAAATTCAAAATTTTCTTATCAAGGAAATCAAAATTTTCTATATAGTTATATTGATCAATCAATCTGAATTTGCGCGTCATTATATTTTTCAACCATTTTGGAAATAATCGGATTTGAACCCATAATCTTATGTATGCAAAACATATGTTTTACCTAAAATTAAACTATATTCCCACAACCATCTTCTCTTCTAAACAGAGAAATTCATATTATTTGCTCGAGGGTGGTTTTTTCTTCCCCTATATAGGTGTTTTTTTTGCATCGGTCCCCTAAAGTTGGCACTGAACTCGAGTTCAGTGCCAACTTTAGGGGACCGATGCAAAAAAAACACCTATATAGGGGAAGAAAAAACCACCCTCCTCTTCAAAGTTGTAAAGTATATAAGTAAGTATATAACTTAGAATCGAGGTAAGTGTATTTTAATTGTTGGAGAGATGGCTGAGTGGTTTAAAGCGATAGACTGTAAATCTATTTTATAATAACCGTAGGTTCAAATCCTACTCTCTTCATAAGATTTACGTGTGAACAATCTTTTTATTTATTTAACATTAAAATTGGACGACTTTTTTTCTTACTACGACAGCGTTTTTAGTTTAATGGATAAAACATCAATCTTCTAAATTGAATATTGTAGGTTCAAATCCTTCAAGGCGCACTTTATTTCTTAATTTAAAGTTTAATTTTTGTAAGACATTTTTTGAGAAGAATGGGATTCGAACCCATGACACTCTTTATCATTAGAAAGTGTGACGATTTAGCAAACCGTTGTTATCAACCACTCAACCATCTTCTCTTCTAAACAGAGAAATTCATATTATTTGCTCGAGGGTGGTTTTTTCTTCCCCTATATAGGTGTTTTTTTTGCATCGGTCCCCTAAAGTTGGCACTGAACTCGAGTTCAGTGCCAACTTTAGGGGACCGATGCAAAAAAAACACCTATATAGGGGAAGAAAAAACCACCCTCCTCTTCAAAGTTGTAAAGTATATAAGTAAGTATATAACTTAGAATCGAGGTAAGTGTATTTTAATTGTTGGAGAGATGGCTGAGTGGTTTAAAGCGATAGACTGTAAATCTATTTTATAATAACCGTAGGTTCAAATCCTACTCTCTTCATAAGATTTACGTGTGAACAATCTTTTTATTTATTTAACATTAAAATTGGACGACTTTTTTTCTTACTACGACAGCGTTTTTAGTTTAATGGATAAAACATCAATCTTCTAAATTGAATATTGTAGGTTCAAATCCTTCAAGGCGCACTTTATTTCTTAATTTAAAGTTTAATTTTTGTAAGACATTTTTTGAGAAGAATGGGATTCGAACCCATGACACTCTTTATCATTAGAAAGTGTGACGATTTAGCAAACCGTTGTTATCAACCACTCAACCATCTTCTCTTCTAAACAGAGAAATTCATATTATTTGCTCGAGGGTGGTTTTTTCTTCCCCTATATAGGTGTTTTTTTTGCATCGGTCCCCTAAAGTTGGCACTGAACTCGAGTTCAGTGCCAACTTTAGGGGACCGATGCAAAAAAAACACCTATATAGGGGAAGAAAAAACCACCCTCCTCTTCAAAGTTGTAAAGTATATAAGTAAGTATATAACTTAGAATCGAGGTAAGTGTATTTTAATTGTTGGAGAGATGGCTGAGTGGTTTAAAGCGATAGACTGTAAATCTATTTTATAATAACCGTAGGTTCAAATCCTACTCTCTTCATAAGATTTACGTGTGAACAATCTTTTTATTTATTTAACATTAAAATTGGACGACTTTTTTTCTTACTACGACAGCGTTTTTAGTTTAATGGATAAAACATCAATCTTCTAAATTGAATATTGTAGGTTCAAATCCTTCAAGGCGCACTTTATTTCTTAATTTAAAGTTTAATTTTTGTAAGACATTTTTTGAGAAGAATGGGATTCGAACCCATGACACTCTTTATCATTAGAAAGTGTGACGATTTAGCAAACCGTTGTTATCAACCACTCAACCATCTT